AAAGTAATTCTAGGACACCCGCGTGAATTCGGACCTCTCCGATTCAACCCGGACCGTAGCATAGTTCTTGACCTAAAATTCTACGCAAATCAAGATCGAGAAAAGGAAGTTTTGCAATCATTGACTCAAACTCATTGTCGAATCCCATTCAGCAGAATATGGAGGTACTTATGGCGGAACGGGCCAATCTGGTATTTCACAATAAAGTGATAGATGGAACTGCTATTAAACGACTTATTAGCCGATTAATAGATCACTTCGGGATGGCATATACATCACACATCCTAGATCAAGTAAAGACTCTAGGTTTCCAGCAAGCCACTGCTACATCCATTTCATTAGGAATTGATGATCTTTTAACGATACCTTCCAAGGGCTGGCTTGTCCAAGATGCTGAACAACAAAGTTTGATTTTGGAAAAACACCATCATTATGGGAATGTACATGCGGTAGAAAAATTACGCCAATCTATTGAGATATGGTATGCTACAAGTGAATATTTGCGACAAGAAATGAATCCTAATTTTAGGATGACGGACCCTTTCAATCCGGTCCATATGATGTCTTTTTCGGGGGCTAGGGGAAATGCATCTCAAGTACATCAATTAGTAGGTATGAGAGGATTAATGTCGGATCCCCAAGGACAAATGATTGATTTACCTATTCAAAGTAATTTACGCGAAGGACTGTCTTTAACAGAATATATTATTTCTTGCTATGGAGCCCGTAAAGGAGTTGTAGATACTGCTGTACGCACATCAGATGCTGGATATCTTACGCGTCGACTTGTTGAAGTAGTTCAACATATTGTTGTACGTAGAACAGATTGTGGCACTATCCGAGGGATTTCTGTGAATCCTCGAAATAAAAATCGGATGATGTCAGAAAGAATTTTTATTCAAACATTAATTGGTCGTGTCTTAGCAGACGATATATATATAGGTTCCCGGTGTGTCGCCTTTCGAAATCAAGATCTTGGGATTGGACTTGTCAACCGATTAATAACCTTTGGAACACAATCAATATCTATTCGAACTCCCTTTACTTGTCGGAGTACATCTTGGATCTGTCGATTATGTTATGGTCGGAGCCCCACTCATGGTGACCTAGTTGAATTGGGGGAAGCTGTAGGTATTATTGCGGGTCAATCTATTGGCGAACCGGGGACTCAGCTAACATTAAGAACCTTTCATACCGGCGGAGTATTTACAGGAGGTACTGCCGAACATGTACGAGCCCCTTATAATGGAAAAATAAAATTCAATGAGGATTTGGTTCATCCTACACGTACACGTCACGGGCATCCTGCCTTTCTATGTTATATAGACTTGTCTGTAATTATTGAGAGCGAAGATATTATACATAGCGTGACTATTCCACCAAAAAGTTTTCTTTTAGTTCAAAATGATCAATATGTGGAATCAGAACAGGTGATTGCTGAGATTCGCGAGGGAACATACACTTTTCATTTTAAAGAGAGGGTTAGAAAATATATTTATTCTGACTCAGAGGGCGAAATGCACTGGAGTACTGATGTGTCCCATGCACCCGAATTTACATATAGTAATGTCCATCTCTTACCAAAAACAAGTCATTTATGGATATTATCAGGAGGTTCATGCGGATCTAGTCTAATTCTTTTTTCGATCCACAAAGATCAAGATCAAATGAACATACCCTTTCTTTCCATCGAAAGAAAATCTATTTCTAGCCTCTCAGGGAATAACGATCAAGCGAGCCAAAACTTTTTTAGTTCGGATTTTTATGATAAAAAAAAATCCGGGATTCCCGATTATTCAGAATTGAATGGAATCGCAGGTACTAGTCATTATAATTTCATATATTCTGATATTTTTCATGAGAACTCGGATTTATTAGCAAAAAGGCGAAGAAATAGATTTCTCATTCCATTCCAATCGATTCAAAAGCAAGAGAAAGAATTCATACCGCATTCAGGTATCTCAATTGAAATACCCATAAATGGTATTTTCCGTAGAAACAGTATTTTTGCTTTTTTTGATGATCCTAGATACAGAAGAAAGAGTTCCGGAATTCTTAAATATGGGACTCTCAAGGCGGACTCAATCATCCAAAAAGAGGATATGATTGAGTATCGAGGAGTCCAAAAAGTTAAGACAAAATACGAAATGAAAGTAGATCGCTTTTTTTTCATTCCCGAAGAAGTGCATATTTTACCCGAATCCTCTGTCATAATGGTACAGAACTATAGTATCATTGGAGTCGATACACGAATAACTTTAAATATAAGAAGCAAAGTGGGCGGGTTGATCCGAGTGGAGAGAAAAAAAAAAAGGATTGAACTAAAAATCTTTTCGGGGGATATCCATTTTCCGGACAAGACAGATAAGATATCCCGACACAGTGGCATCTTGATACCGCCAGGAAGGGGAAAAACAAACTCTAAGGAATCCAAAAAATTTAAAAATTGGATTTATGTCCAACGGATCACACCAACCAAGAAAAAGTTTTTTGTTTTGGT